ATTATTGTCAGCTAAATAAGCTAATGGGTTCATACCTCATAAATGGATAAAATTTTAGCTCAAAGAGTTGGTATATTTTCAATATTTTATATTATAAGAATTATACTAACTTTAAGGTCTAACGATTGAATTTTGATTTGAGTAGGTCTAGAAATTAATATAATAAGATTTATTTCTTTAATTTTCATACGAACCTCAAGTGGTATTGAGGCTTGTATAAAATATTTTTTTATTCAAAGGTTGGGTTCTGGAATTTTAATAATAATATTTTATTCAGATTTTTTATGATTTGATTATTTATTATTAAGAGTATTAAGATATAAAATTGGTGGGGGCCCATTTTTTTTTTGATTTCCTTCTTTGTGTGAAAGGTTAAGGTGGGGTATATGTTTTTTATTAATAACTATTCAAAAGGTATTGCCTTTGATTTTAATTTCTTTTTTAGTAAGAATATTTCTTTGGGTGATTATTTTTAGAAGAATTTTTATTGGTGCTATAGGGTCAATAAATCAAAAAAGAATAAAACGTTTGTTAGCATACTCTTCAATTCACCATATTGGGTGAATTTTAATATGTAATTTTATTTGAGAAATAATATGATTAGTATATTTAGTTGTCTATACTATATTAATTTCAGGGATTGTAATAATTTTAATAAATGATGATGTACGTGATGTTGGGGGTTTATGAAAGGTAAGATCTAAGTGAAGATTTGTCCTAGGAATATTAAGAATAGGGGGGATACCACCTCTTCTTGGATTTTATTTGAAGTGATGAATATTTTATTATTTAATAATATTGGATATAAGATTACTTGTTTTAATAATTATTATATCTGTATTAATATTTTATGTTTATTTTCGAGTAGCTTATGTTTTAGTAATAGGGGGATTGAGGATTATAAGATGAGAAATAAAAAATGAAAATATAAATATTATAAGATTAGATATGCTTTATTTAATGGGTTTAAATTTAGGTATTATTGTATGAATAATTGTAATATAGAATATTAAGATATAAATTCTGTTAGTTTTCAAGGCTAAAAGAGCTAATTTCAGGAATGAATTTACAGTTCATCATCTAATGATTTCTTAAGAAGATTTTTAAATTTGCAATTTAAGGTTTTTATAAACTAAATTACTGCGATGATTATATTCAACTAATCACAAGGATATTGGGACTTTATATTTAATTTTTGGAGCATGGGCTGCTATAATAGGGACAGCTATAAGAGTATTGATTCGAATTGAGTTAGGTCAGCCAGGAAGTTTTATAGGTGATGATCAACTATATAATGTTATTGTAACTGCTCATGCGTTTGTTATAATTTTTTTTATAGTTATACCAATTTTAATTGGGGGCTTTGGGAATTGATTAGTTCCTTTGATATTGGGGGCCCCTGATATAGCTTTTCCTCGAATAAATAATTTAAGATTTTGATTATTACCTCCTTCATTATTTTTATTAGTTGTTTCTTCGTTAGTAGAGATAGGGGTAGGGGCAGGTTGAACAGTGTATCCTCCATTAGCCGGATTGGAGGGTCATGCTGGTAGATCAGTAGATTTTGCTATTTTTTCTTTACATTTAGCTGGGGCTTCTTCTATTATAGGGGCTATTAATTTTATCTCAACTATTATTAATATACGATTTTATGGGATAACTATAGAAAAGGTTCCATTATTTGTATGGTCTGTTTTGATTACGGCTGTTTTATTATTATTGTCACTTCCTGTATTAGCAGGTGCTATTACTATATTATTAACGGATCGAAATTTTAATACTTCTTTTTTTGATCCCTCCGGAGGAGGAGATCCTATTTTATTTCAACATCTATTTTGATTCTTTGGGCATCCAGAAGTTTATATTTTAATTTTACCCGGGTTTGGGATTGTTTCACATATTATTAGATCTTCTGTTGGTAAGCGAGAACCATTTGGTAATTTAGGAATGATTTATGCAATAGTTGGAATTGGGGGAATAGGATTTGTTGTATGGGCTCATCATATATTTTCTGTGGGAATAGATGTTGATACTCGGGCCTATTTTACTGCTGCAACTATAATTATTGCGGTTCCTACTGGAATTAAGGTTTTTAGTTGAATAGCAACTCTTCACGGGTCTTATTTTAAGTTTGAAACACCATTATTATGGTGTGTGGGTTTTATTTTTTTATTTACAATAGGGGGAATTACTGGGGTAGTATTATCTAATTCTTCCCTAGATATTGTTCTTCATGATACTTATTATGTTGTTGCACATTTTCATTATGTGTTAAGAATGGGGGCAGTATTTGCAATTTTAGCTGGTATTACATATTGGTTTCCCCTGTTTTTTGGGATAATTATAAATGGAAAGAAGACTAAGTTACAATTTTATGTAATGTTTGTGGGTGTAAATATAACATTTTTCCCACAACATTTTTTAGGTTTAAATGGGATACCACGACGATATTCAGATTATCCTGATTCTTATGTATTTTGAAATATAGTATCTTCTATAGGATCTTTTTTATCATTATTAGGAGTTTTATTTTTTATTTTATTAGTTTGAGAGGGTTTATTAATTAAAATATCAAATCAAAGTATTTATTATGTTAGATCTTCATTAGAATGAATTTGTAATGTTCCTCCAATAAACCATACTTTTTGTCAACTAAATATATTAACTAAGTAATTTTTGCCAACATGAGGTTCTTTATATTTTCAGAATAGATCATCAGCTGTTATGGAACAGCTAATTTTTTTCCATGATCATACTATAATAATTATAATTATAATTATAATTTTAGTGGGGTATGTATTAATAAGTTCTTGTATTAATAAGTTATATAATTTAGGTTTATTTGAGGGTCAGGAGATAGAGAGAATTTGAACTGTTCTCCCTGCTGTATTTTTGTTATTGATTGCTTTTCCATCTATTCGGTTATTATATTTAATAGAAGAATACGAATATCCTGAAATAACTATTAAGGTTCTTGGTCATCAATGGTATTGATCTTATGAATATAGAGACTTAGGATTTAATAGATTTGATAGCTATATATCTTCTGGTCAAGAAAATATATTCCGATTATTAAATGTAGATAATAGTCTAGTAATTCCTTATAATACTGATATTCGAATAATTGTTTCCAGAATAGATGTTATTCATTCGTGAACTATTCCTTCTTTAGGGGTAAAGGTTGATGCTATTCCTGGGCGCCTTAATCAATTATCTTTTGTATTTAATCGAGTAGGTGTTTTTGTAGGTCAGTGTTCAGAGATTTGTGGTGCAAATCATAGTTTTATACCTATTATGATTTCTGTAATTCCTCGACTAAGTTTTTTACAGGGTTGATCTTAATATAAATAGAATAGTGGCCGAATATAAGGTGTTAATCTCTTAAATTAATTATGAATATATTAGTTTATAAAAATATTAGTTTGTCAGGCTAAAGAAGAAAAATCCCTCAGTTAATACCTTTAAATTGAGTATTTTCAAGAATTATAGTATCATTAATTGTAATTAGAGCTGGTGTAATTTATAGCGAAAATATATTAGAGAATGAAGTTAATATATCATTAAGGGGTATAAAAAGGAGAATAAATTATTGATGTTGATAAATTTATTTTCTGTATTTGATCCATCTTCTTATTACGGAATTTCTATAAATTGAATGATTATTTTGATAGTAATGTGTTTTTTTCCCGTAAAATATTATTATATTCGCGGTGGAGCACAGAGAATATTTTTAAATTTTTCTTCTCAAATTGATAAGATGTTTACAGAAGTTGCTGGATCTAGAAAATTAGCTATTGTGTTTGTTTGTACTGTAACTTTTATATATCTGATTATAAGAAATTTAATAGGGTTATTTCCTTTTGTGTTTACAAGAACAGCTCATCCAATAATTACTATAGGATTGGGTTTGGTTTTTTGATTTTCTTTTTTCCTTATAGGTTGAGTAAAAAATTTTAAAAATAGTGCTGCTCACTTAGTTCCAGAAGGAAGACCAATTTATTTGTCTCCTTTGATAGTATTAATTGAAAGAATTAGTCATTTAATACGCCCATTTACGCTTTCTATTCGATTAGCTGCTAATATAATAGCAGGTCATTTAATTATTAGTCTTTTAGCTAGAATTAGAATAATAAGAATCTTAGGGTTTTCTAGATCAGTTTTATTACAAAGAATTTTATTAATTCTTGAATTTGGGGTTTCAGTAATTCAGGGTTTTGTATTTAGAATTTTAGTATTATTATATGCTTTAGAATATTATTAATTTTTGGAAAAAACTTTTCATCCTTTTCATATTGTAACTATTTCCCCATGACCTTTATTAATAGGATTTGGTGTAATATCTGGTGTAATTGGAATAATTAAGATATTTATGTTTATAAAGTTTGATTTACTATTTTTGTCTTTTATAATTGCTGTTTTAGTGGCATTTGGTTGATGGCGTGATGTTGTTCGAGAGAGAACTTTTCAGGGATATCATTCAAGAAATGTCTTAAGAGGATTAATATTAGGAATAATTTTATTTATTGTAAGAGAAGTATTTTTCTTTTTATCTTTTTTTTGAGCTTTTTTTCATTCTAGATTAAATCCTACCGTAGAATTAGGTGTTGTTTGACCACCACAAGGAATTAAGGCTTTTAGGCCCTTTCAGGTCCCCTTATTGAATACTATTATTTTATTAGCATCTGGTGTATCTGTAACATGGGCCCACCAATCTATTTTAAATGAAGATTGAAAGATAGCAAATTATTCTCTTATATTAACATGAGTATTAGGTGCTTATTTTTTAAGATTACAAGGTTTTGAATATTATATAGCGGAATTTAGAATTTCAGACTCAGTATTTGGATCAGTTTTTTTTATGGCCACAGGGTTTCATGGTTTTCATGTAATTGTCGGGAGTTTATTTTTATTTGTAATATGAATACGTCTAACTAAAAGGCATTTTAGAAGAAGACATCATTTTGGATTCGAAAGTGCAGCTTGATATTGACATTTTGTAGATGTAGTTTGATTATTTTTGTTTTCTGTAGTTTATTGATGAGGAACTTAATAATGTAGTATATTAGTATATTTGATTTCCAATCAAATGGTAAAAAATTTATTTTTTTAGTTTGGTGGTGTCTTTATTATTAGTTGTAATTGTAAGATTCTTATTTTTTATGATTTCTTATAAAAAATTACTAGATACCGAAACATTTTCTTCTTATGAGTGTGGTTTTAATGTAAAATCAGTTGCTCGAATATTTTTTTCTTTTCGTTTTTTTTTAATTTCAATTTTATTTTTGATTTTTGATATCGAAATTGCCTTAATACTTCCTATTCCTTATTTAATATTAAGGGGTTCAACTATAATAATTATATATTTATTTTTTTTAATTTTAGTATTAGGATTAGCATATGAGTATATTTATGGTTCTTTAAATTGATTAAATTTCATTTCTAAGGCTTAAACTTAGTGCACTAATCTGCCAATAGATTATAAAGCGTTGCAGTTCATTGTTACTGAATAGAAGATTATTTTTTTATTTTTTTTTTAGTTTTAAATTGATTTGCAATCAATTAATATGTAAGGCATACTAGAATAGTGAATTGAAGCTTCTAACTTCTAAAATAGCGATAGCTACTAATAGTTTATGAGCTTTATAGCGGCTTGATTTCGACTTAAGTAATGGATTATTTAGTGAAATTCACGTCATTATTTCATGATGAAAATGTTTAGACCTCTTTATCTTCAGTAAAGTGCTCTAATAAGCTAATAAAGTATAAAGATAAAATTAGGACCGGATATAAAGTTATTATTAAAATAATAAATATGAGTTGTGAAGAAATTATATCAGGATTGTATGATATTATTGAATAATAATTATAACAATATTTTGGTCCATATGTTTCTTGTCATATTTTATCATTTTTTATGAAAAAATTTATTATAATTGATAGAGGAAGTGATGGTAGAGTTGTTAAAAAATGATTAAATCATAGGGAGATTGATGCTTGTCCAAAATTTAAATATTTTTGGGATGTATATGTTAAAGTTATTCCGATAATTAATCCTAAAGTAAGTATAAGAATAATTAGAAACTTGTAAAAATTAGGAATAATAAATATTTGTTCTGGATAAGATATTCATATTATTAATGTTCCTATAATAATTGAAAATGGTGCTATAATAATAATTGGGGTTTCTATAAAATTAGCCGGGTGAATATTAATATCGGGTTTTGATTTTAGTACAAATTTTATTGCTAAAGAAATTATTCGAAATGAATATGCTGAAGTTATTCCTACTGATAATATTATTAAGATTCTTATTAGGGATAGTGTTTTTGAGAAAATTACTGTTTCTACAATAGGATCTTTGGAAAAAAATCCTGATATAAATGGAAATCCTATTAATGATAATGATGCAATTCCTAGAACTGAAGCAATTATTGGAATATTATTTAATGTTGTTCCTATATTCCGTATATCTTGATATGTAGAAGAGTGAATTATGATTCCTGCACATAAAAATATTATTGATTTAAATAAAGCATGAATGATAAGATGAAAGAATGCTAGTGAGATTGAACCTAAAGAAATAGCAAATATTATTATAGCAATTTGTCTTAATGTAGATAGAGCGATAATTTTTTTTATATCTATTTCTCAATTAGCAGATATTCTAGCATAAATAGCAGTTATTCTAGAAATAATTAAAATTAATATTATAGCAGATGGGTGTGGGTAATTCATGATTCGAATTAGAAGATACACTCCAGCTGTTACAAGAGTAGACGAATGGACTAATGCTGAAATAGGAGTAGGAGCAGCTATAGCTGCTGGCAATCAAGCTGAGAATGGGAATTGAGCTCTCTTTGTGCATGCTGCTAATACTAGAAATAATATAATTATAGTTGGAAAATTTTCATTTATAGGAAAGTTTCAATTTGAGATTGATAAAAGAAAAGCAATAGATAGGAGAATAAAAATATCACCTACACGATTAGAAAAAATAGTAATTGATCCCGAAGCTGATGAGGATGCATTTTGGTAATAAACTACTAGTACAAATGAGGTTAGGCCTAGTCCGTCTCATCCTAATAAAATAAAAATAATATTATCTGATATGATTAGAAATGATATTGAAAGGACAAACGATAAAAGTATTAAAGAAAACTGTTTATGTTCTAAAGTGGGAATATATTCTATTCTAAATATTAAAATTATTCTTGAAATAAATATAACTGTAAATAAAAATATTATTGAGGTTCAATCAATAAGAAATCTTACTGGAATATAAGTAGAATAGAATGAAATTAATGGAAGTTCAATAGAAATAAAAGTAGAATAATATATTATATATATAGATATAGTTAACGGAATTAATGATATTATTATTATTATTATACTTTGGAAAATAATGAAAGTTTTAATGGTACCACAAACCAATGTTTTATATAAACTAAAATATTTAAAACATAAATATTTCTATTTTTGAAATTATTATAATTAGGGGTAATAGATGTATAAATAAACATAAGTATAATTTATTAAGTGAATTTGGGGCTAATTTGGAATTAGGCTGATTGTGTGTTGTATTTAAGAATAGAGAAATTGAGAAGATTGAAGTTATTAACGAAATAAAAATAAAGGGAATTAAAATTAAAGTATTCAAATTAATTAATCTTGTTAAAATTAAAATTTCTCCTGCTAGGTTGATAGATGGTGGTGCAGAAATATTTGCAGCAATGAAAATAAACCATCAAAATGTAATGTTTGGAAATGAATTTCATAATCCCTTGAAAGAAACAATATTTCGGGTATGGTGTTTTGTATAAATCATATTTACTATTAAGAAAAGGGCAGATGAAGATAATCCATGTGCAACTATTATTAAAATTGCTCCGTAGAATCCAATATAGTTAAATGTTATAATTCTTGCTAAAACTAGCCCTATATGGGCTACAGATGAATAAGCAATTAGAGATTTTAAATCTTTTTGACGGATACAGTTTATTCTTGTTATAATGGCACCGATTAAGCTGATTCTTGAAATTCAGAAATTTAATGGGATTAATTTTGAATAGAGTAAAGGGGTGAATCGAATTAGACCATACCCCCCTAATTTTAATAATACGGCGGCTAGAATTATAGATCCCTCTACTGGAGCTTCAACATGAGCTTTTGGTAATCAAAGATGAAATATAAATATTGGTATTTTTACTAAAAATGCTAGAATAAAAATAATTATAATTTTAGTTTGTTCACAATTTGACCTTAGGATAATAAAGTTGGGTGTATGTTTAAAAAATAAAATTCCTAATAATAAAGGTAAAGAGGCAATAATAGTATAAATTATTAAGTAAATTCCAGCTTGTAAACGTTCGGGTTGATATCCAATTTTAGTAATTAAAAATAAAGTAGGAATAAGTACTAATTCAAAAAGTATATAAAATGAAAATATATTTCTAGATGAAAATGTAAGTATAAGAATTAATAAAATGGATGAAATAAATATATAAGAAAATTTTAAAGTATAAGATGATATAATAATTATTATTACTCTAATAATTGATAATAAAATTATAATTAAAGAGATATTATCTATAAATATAAATTTATTAAAAATAATTATTTTAAAGGAATAATATTTTAATAATAGAGCAATAGTCGAAATAGATAAAATAATTAAGAAGTTTAGATAATTAAATAGAACAAATCTTACAGTCAGTACCGGAATAAAAACCTTTATCAAACATTTAGATTAGTAATCATACTGGTAAAGTGTTTGGAGATTTGAAAAACCGACAAAGTGAAACTATTAAGACTAATCCTAATGAGGATCCAGCTACTATAATTGTTAATATAATTATAATAGAAATTGGAGACATAGAAAATAATTTTGTAGCAATTAATGTAAAAATTGATATTAATATAAGTTCTAATCTTAATAAAAGAATAATAATATTTTTTCGTCATCATCATAAGCTAGTAATTCTAATTAAGATTATAGTTTTGATAGAATTAATTATAGTATTTTCTACATCCAAAGTAGATGTTTTTATAAACTAAAATTTTTGAAAATAATAATTATATTAGGTGTGTTATTTGTATTAAGAATCCAACCTATAATAGTAATTAGAAGACTAATTATAATTGTATTAATTTATTCTATGTTTTTATATTGAAGATTAAGGAGGTTTTGATTTAGATATATAGTAATTTTAGTATTAATAAGGGGTGTTTTAGTAGTTTTTACTTATATAATAAGAGTTCTTCCAAATGAGAGGTTTGAAATTTCGAGATTAATAATATTAATTTTAGGATTTGTGTTGATATATAAAAGGAGAATTTATAGAGAGTTTATTCAAGATGTGGGGTTAAGAAGAATAAAAATTTGAACTGGAGTTACAATATTAATAAGTTTATTTTTAGTAATATATCTATTATTTATTATGATTATAGTTGTTTGAGTGAGAATAATAGAGCTGGGGGCTATCCGCATTTATTAATTATGTGCCTGATTAAAAGGGTTAACTTGATAGGTTAAATAATGAGAAATTTTTATTTCTCTACGTAAGCAAGATAATATTTTAAAGATTGTAAATGGGTCTTTGGTAGATCTTCCCTCCCCCTCCAGATTAACTTATTTTTGAAACTTTGGTTCTTTGTTAGGAATTTTTTTGTTTTTTCAAATTGTGACTGGTTTATTTTTAGCTATACAATTTTCTGGGAATGTAGTTTTGTCTTTTGACAGAGTTATTCATTTAATTCGTGATGTAAATTATGGTTGATTAATACGTGTAGCTCACGCTAATGGGGCAAGTTTTTTCTTTTTATTTATATATATTCATATAGGTCGGGGTTTATATTATGGATCTTATCGATTTAATAAGACTTGATTAAGAGGAGTTACAATTTTATTATTATCTATAGCTACTGCTTTTTTAGGATATGTATTACCATGAGGTCAGATATCATTTTGAGCAGCTACTGTTATTACTAATCTATTGTCTGCTATTCCTTATGTGGGAATTATACTAGTAGAATGGGTGTGAGGAGGATTTTCGGTTGGTAATTCGACTTTAACACGGTTTTTTGCTTTTCATTTTATTTTACCATTTATTATTTTATTTATAGTAATTCTTCATTTATTATTTCTTCATGAAACTGGGTCTGGGAATCCTATGGGGTTAAATAGAGATTATGATAAGGTAGGCTTTCATCCTTATTTTAGAATTAAGGATATTTATGGTGCCGCTATAGTATTTATCTTTTTTATATTTGTATGTCTTGAGACTCCTTGTGTATTTATAGATGTAGAAAATTTCATCCCTTCAAACCCCATGGTTACTCCGGTTCATATTCAACCGGAATGATATTTTTTATTTGCTTATACTATTTTGCGTTCAATTTCTAGAAAAATTGGGGGTGTAATTGCTTTGGTAATATCAGTAATAATTTTATATTTTTTACCTTTGTATTTGAAGCATAATTTTCGTAGAACTATATTTTATCCTATAATAAAAATTTTATTTTGATATTTTGTTGTTAATTGAATATTATTAACATGGATTGGGGCTTGTGAAGTAGATTATCCTTTTATACAATTAGGAATAGTATTTAGCTTTATATATTTTTTAATATATTTTATGTTCTGATTATTTGGGGAACTGCAAGATTTAATAAATTAGATTTTATAAAGATGTTGTTTTGAAAGCAACTTGTAAGAAATAGTTCTTTAAAGTCAGTTTGATTAGTTTAAGTAAAATAAAAACTTTGTAAGTTTTAGATCCTAATAACACCAAGATGATGAAATAAATGCTAGAGGAGAAATAAATAAAATTATTGGAAGGAAAATTTTCCAGTTTAATATTATTAATAAATCATATCGAAAGCGGGGATATGAACCCCGTACTCATAATATAAGAATTGTAATAATAAATAAAATTAAGATGAAATTTTTTATGGAAGAGAAGAATAGAATTGTTGAGAAAATTGATAAAATAATTATATTGGAATATTCTGCTAGAAAAATTAAAGCAAATCAACCTCCTATGTATTCAATATTAAATCCAGAGACTAGTTCTGATTCCCCTTCTGCAAAATCAAATGGACTTCGGTTTACTTCTGCCAAACATCTTGTAAATCATATATAAAATAGAAGAATATTTCCAAAAAAAAATCATAATAGGTTTTGTGAGTCTATAATTTGTTTAAAATTAAAAGAATTCCTTAAAATAGAGATAAATAAAATAATAAGAAAGAAAGAAACTTCATATGAGATTATTTGAGCTACTCTTCGAATAGCTCCAATGTGCCTATATTTTGAGTTTGAAGATCATCCAATTATTAAAATTGAATAAACACCTAGTCTTGAAATAATAAAAAAGGCTAAAATATTGTGTTTGTTATCAAGGATTTGATTATTTCTAAATGGGATAAGAGGAATGATAATTAAGGCTAAAAAGAGTCTCAATCTAGGGGTTGAATAAGAAATTGAATAGTTTGATGGATCTCTAGATGAGAGTGATTTATTAAAAAGTTTAATTGCGTCTGCAAATGGTTGTAAAATTCCAATAAAACCTACCTTATTAGGCCCCTTTCGAATTTGGATATAACCTAAAATTTTTCGTTCTAAAATTGTATAAAATGCAACAGCAACTAATAAACAAATAATAGAAATTAGGGTATTAATTATTGGGGATATAACATAGAATTAATAGATTCTAAATCTAGTGCATTAATCTGCCATAAGAATATTAAAAATAAATTTATTGGTCCTTTCGTACTAAATAAAAATAAATAAAAGATAGAAACCAATCTGGTTTACACCGATTTGAACTCAAATCATGTAATGATTTAAGGGTCGAACAGACCCACTATTAAAATTACTGCATCTATAAAGTTACATTAATTCAACATCGAGGTCGCAATCAAATTTTTAAATAAGAACTTTAGAAAAATATTACGCTGTTATCCCTATGGTAATTTGTTCATTAAATCAATTTTATTGGGTCATTTAGTTAATTAAATTAATAAAGATAATTATTTATTAGCTGCCCCAGCTAAACTAAAGTAAAATTCAAAAGGGTCTTGTCGTCTATTTATTATATAAGAACATTTTAATTCTTAATTAAAATTAAAAATATATAAATAATATAGTAATTGAAATGTTTTACCATTCATACGAGCCTCTAATTAAGAGGCTAATGATTATGCTACCTTAGCACGGTTAAATTTCCGCGGCTATTTAAAATTCATTGAGCAGGTATTACTTATAATTAAATCAATAAGAAATGTTTTTGGTAAACAGTCATTCAATTTGTTGCTTAGTTCATAAGGTGTAATTAAAAATTCTACTAATGTTTTCATTAATTTAAGTAATTAATATTATCCTTATATTATTATTTATAATTTTAGTGAGTTTAGTTATGAAACTTTATGGAAACTTTTATTCCTTATTTAAGACTATAAGCTTTAAAAATTAATTTAAAAAATTATTTTTTTAAAAATAATTATTTGTTAAAAAATTAAGGAAACCGGATATTAGTAGATTCGGATAAAGTATAATTTCAATAAATATATTTATAATATTTTTGCTACAATAATAAAATAAATTTATAGATGATCTACTTTCAGGAAATTTTAAATAAAAATAATAGAATAGAAGATTCCTGATACTAAAGGAAAAATAAATTTCTTTAAAAAATTTGTTGTTATCCTTTACAGTTTGAAATAAAATTTGTTAAAATTTTAATAAAAAAATTGTTTTTTAAAGTAAAAATTTACTTAGATATTTCTATCTTTTCAGTGTAAGTGAAATGCTAAATAGCTTTAAAGTTCTTAATGCTTTTTCCAAAACATCAACTATGTTACGACTTACCTTACCTTTAGATAAGGGTGACGGGCGATATGTGCACATTGTTTATCAAATTCATTTAAAATTATTATTTAAAAATTACTAATAAATCCTTTTTCAAAATAATTTTGATTAGATATCCTTAAATTGAATTTAAAGTAACCCATCTTATCTTTTATATAGTTTACACCTTTACCTAACTTATTAGGAAAATCAATTTTGGAGAAAATATTATTATTAATCCTTAAGATGGAGGTATATAAAATATTAATAAAAGTGAAAATTATCGTGGAAAATCGATCAAAAGACAGGTTCCTCTAATATGAGTAAATGCCGCCAAACTACATTAGTTTTTTAACACTAAAATACTACCGGAATTGATAAAATATAAAAGGGTATCTAATCCTGTTTTAAGTTTTTAATTTTTTCTATATATAAAATTTTTATAAATGATAAATAAAATTTTACTTAATATTTAATATTATAAAAAATAATTTTATAAGAAAGTAATTGCATAATCTTATTTATAGTATAACCGCAACTGCTGGCACTATAAATAGTTAATAAATTGATTTACAACTTTTATCATAATTAATGTGTTTATATATTATTAGTTTCAATCTTATAAATGAACTCTAATTTAAATCAATATGCTTAAAAGCTGTACTAAGCTTAAAATTTGTTAGATATTTTATATCTCTTTAAAAATCAAATTTTTATGTGCTAGACACTATAACAAATTTTTAGAAAAATTGAGGAAAAAAATTGAAAAAAATTGAAAAAAAAGCATTAAAAATCGTAAGAAAAAAAACACCTACTACTCAAGTTTTTTACATGCTATTATGGTATAAATATATTGAGGAATTAGGCCAAAATAAGGTGTTTTTACAAAAAAAAACACTTAAAAATAGCCTAAAATTTCAATTAATATATTAATTTTTTTTTTTAATTAAAATAAATTATAAAAATGTAACATTTTTAAAAGTATTTAATTAATTGTCTTTTATAAAATAATTTATAATCAAAATTATGTCTGTATGTTGGGGGTGGGGGTTGGGCCCCGTCAGGCCTAAACCCCCTTTTCCCCCCCTTAAAATAAAATAAAAATAAGTTTTTGTATTTTTTAATAAAAAATTTTTTATATAAATATAATGTATTGAGATATACCTTACCTCATTTTCTTTTTTTTTAAAATTATAGGGATAGGGAAATGAGGATATATCTATCTTAAAGGATATATATAAAAAT